TGCTGCTGTCGCATTATAAACATTATTATTACTCTTGCTCCCATCGGGATAAATCTGACCCCTCCCCCTGTTCCCGCCTACATATATAGGATATTTTAAGAAACGAACATCTCGCTTAGTAGCCGGATCTGGGGAAAGAATAGGAAAGGTTATTTCACTATATTTCTGACCAGGAATAGGGCCTACCACAAGAATATTTTTTTTTGTGGGACGATAGCTTTGAAAAGACAGATTACCTATCTTTTCTTTAATCTCAGGCGAAATACGATCGGGGGGGGCCAATTCAAAACCCTCCGGTAAAATAAGAACAGCCCCCACATTCAAAGCCCCCTTTTTACCATTAGCAAGAACTTGTTTCACTTGCATATCATAAGGAATTCGAACAACCGCCTCAAATACAGTATCAGGAAGTACCGCTTGCGGAACCTCAATATCCACAGACTTATTGGCTAAATGGCAATTGGCACATACAATACGGCCAGTTGCTTCTCGCGGATTTTCATAACCCTGCTGTGCAAAAATGGGATATGCATTTGAAATGGGTGCTCGAGTTATTATATATATCATGATGAGCGATACGGAAATTGATCGAGTAATCTTTTCCTTTATCCAAAAAAGGGCATTTCTAGTTTGCATGGTCCAATCCATTGATCCTGAAAATTTCTACAATAAAATTAGGTAGGTCACTGGCATAGTTCCCTATCCATGATTCTGCTATTTACTGAAAATATTTTCCTGGAATAAGAATAAGTCAATTTTTGAATGTTTAGTTTTTGTACAAAATAACAAACTTGATAATTGGATCAGTGGATCGTTTTTTCAGTCATTCATTGAATGATAAATCACTACAAGTGATGGAGATACGCGATTTAAATAACGGAAAATCCAATATTTTAAAATTGTATCTAAAATTACTGGAAAAGTGGAAACAAGACCAGATATAATTTGATCATTCTGAGCAAATCCAAAATCTTTATAGACAGAACCAATCATTAGTTCCCAACCATGGGTCGAATGGAATCCTATACATAAATCAGTTAATAAAAGAATAGAAAAAGCTTTTATTGTGTCACTTAAGTTATATAGGAATTCTTGAGCCCAAGAATTAAGAATAATAAGTTCTTGATTACCTAGAACAGAATAACCACTTAGAATAACGAAACAGATTATATTTGTCGAGAAGTGCAAAATCGTATGGATACGATCTTCGTTGTGCGTCTTGATCAATTGGATAGTTTCTTTGTAGATTGCGGTACGAAGGTTTTGTAGATGTGTTTCCGGGTATTCCTTTAGCAGTTCATCCAAGAGGAACAGTTCCTCGAATTCTATGAATTTTTTTAGAATACTCTTTTCTTGAATGATATTCAAGAAATTTTCGGATTGCCTAGTATTCCACCAATTAGTAACCCAAGATTCCAGACTTTTCTTAAATGTGAAAGAGATGCACCAGGGGAAAAAGACTATAGATGTAAGATATAGAAGGGGAATGAATGCTTTCTTTTTTGCCATTTTTCGTCTTTAATGAACTCAGCTTCACCTCATTCGTCAAAACTCTATCTGATAATAATATTTCTCTCAAGCATAAGTTCTATTACAAGTCATAGAGCCTATCTATATATTATATAAATATCTAAATCTATAATCTATTCCCGCGTTTTTTTATTTGCAGTTCGGGATTTAGTCCTTGAATTTAGAAAAAAAATACATAAATAGAATAAGAAAGCGAAAGAATCCACTGCCAATTCGAATGAAGAAAAAATATTGTTTCAAAAGATATCAATTGTTAAAATTCGAAGCAATTACCCCTTTTGATGAATACAAGAAAGAGCACTTCGCGTAATGAATATTAGTTTTAGTTTAGTTAGTCGGATTTCGAAACCAAAGAACGCCCCTTCTATCAAAATAGAAAATTTTTTTAAAATACTTCAATTGGTACACGCAAGAAATAGGCCAATTCTGCAGCTTTTTGTTCAATTTCTCGTGGAGTCAAATTCTCGTCAATACGAGTCAAGGGAATGGCCCCCTGTCCTATGATTTCCATATAAAGGACACGACGAGTATAAATACCCTCTTTAACTTCTATTCTGATGGACTGAATATCTTTCATAAAGAATCGGAGAAAAATACGACGATTTTTTCCAGGAAATCCCCAACGAAAAATACACACTATTCCCTCTTTTCTATCGAATCTATCATAACCACTACCTACATTCCACGAAATTGTACACCACAAATACGAACTAAAAAAGAGACCCGCGATTCCGTAGAAAGACATCACGATCCCTTGTGGAAAAAAAATAATTTGCTGAGACGGAAATAAAGATAACAAACTCTTACCAAGATAACTGGAAGTTCCAACCAATAAGAACCCTAATGAACCTAAAAAAAGGATAAAGGCCCAGCAGAAATTACTTGTTTTTCGAGACCCCGTTATAAGTTCTATCCATATACGTTCTGATCGCCAACTCATATTAGATCCAGTTCAATTTTATTGGTAGAATAAATAACCCAAGCAAATGAAAATGAATTTAACTTTACTTTGTTTCCGAAGTAACTTTCATCAACTAGCACTATTTTGATGTAAACCTTTAGGAGTAATTCATCGAATTGCTTCCGGAGCTAAAAAATATATGAGATTTTCCCTACTGTCCGCAGCGTATCTAAAAAATCTTGTTTTTTTGAACATGAAGAAATAAAGAAGCCATTGCAATTGCCGGAAATACTAGGCCCACTAAAGGCACAAAAATGGAGGGTAAATTAATCATAGAATGGGTACCTCGATTTAATATTTGTACCTGGTATTTTTTTTTTTTTATATAAATATATATATAAAAAAAAAAAAAAAGAATAACTAATAAAATCAAAAGTACAAATAGAATCTATTAATTTCTTAATAAATAAAATAATAAAGAAATATAAAAATAATAAAGAAATATAGGGGATGTAGAACTAAATAACTACTCACTCGCCACAACAAAAAAAGAATTTAAAAATAATTTTAGGCTAGGCTCCGCTTGATTTTTCATTTTGAGTCAAAGGAAAGAAAGCATGGAGCTGAAATAACTCACTCAGAACCTCCTTTAAAGGATTACGTGGTACGATTGAATCAAATAAGCCCTTATGGAATAAATATTCAGACGCTTGTGAACCCTCGGGTACTGTCTTATTCAACGTTTGTTCAATTACTCGTTTACCTGCAAACGCAATGTAAGCATTGGGCTCAGCAATAATGATATCCCCCAACATGCCAAAACTAGCCGTCACTCCACCAGTAGTAGGAGATGTAAGGATCGATACATAGAATAACTTTTTATTTGTTTGATAATTATATAAAGCAGAAGATATTTTAGCCATTTGCATCAAGCTCAAACTTCCTTCTTGCATACGCGCTCCTCCGGACGCACATACTAGAATAAGAGGTAAAAGTTGATTGGTAGCATATTCGACCAAACGAGTGATTTTCTCACCTACTACGGATCCCATACTACCCCCCATAAACTGAAAATCCATAATCCCAATTGCTACAGGAATACCATTTAGTTGACCTGTGCCCGTTTGAACAGCTTCAGTTAATCCTATCTTTCTTTGATAAGAATCAATACGATCTTTATAAGGTTCCTCTTCCGAATGAAATTCAATGGGATCCAGAGAGACCATGTCTTCATCCATAGGATTCCAAGTACCTGAATCAATCGAAAGTTCGATTCTATCTGAACTGCTCATTTTCAAATGATATTCACAGTGTTCACAAATATTCATTTTTGATTTAAAAAATTTTTTATAATTTAATCCATAACAATTTTCGCATTCAATCCACAAATGCTTGTATTTTTGAGTTTCGTCGAGATCATTAGAACTTTCTCTTATAGTTAAATCACTATCATTTGCATCATTCGTACTAGTTATTATACTAGCACTCTCGCTTTCACTCCAATTTATGCCCTTACCACAAATGTAACTATAAAAGTTACTATCATTGTATTTGTCACTATCACCCAAAATATAACTATCAATACAGATTCGAGAACGAAAATAACCCTCAATGCAACTATTAATGTTATTATTCCAACTGGATTTAGTATCATACATGGAATGATCATCATCACTCTTAGTGACATTATTCAGATAGCTAGAATTATTAGAAATATAAAAAAAACTTTCTGATTCACTTAGAAAAGAATTATCATTGTCAATCTCTAAAATTTGATTCTCAATATCAAAATATATGGAATAACTGTTCCTTTTACTATCCCTAACTAAAAAAGTTTTATCAGATAGGAAATTCGGGATGTTCTTGACACCGACTAAATAATCAACATTACTATAACTAGAATTGTCACTATCATTCCAACTATGAATGTTTTTATCCATATCCGTTAAAATTTGGTCTTCACTTACACTGGTATTTTCAATAGGACCGAAACTATCCATTGATTTACTTAACCAACACCTGTATTCTAACTCCCTACTAAACAACATAGAATTGAACCACCATTTTTCCATAGAGCTTTTTCCTCTATTTCCATGAAAATACAATAGATGAATAGTCATTCGGTGAAAAATCATATCATATAAATATTCTATTTAAAATATTTTATTTTATCTCGTTTTTATTTACTAAAAAAATTACCGCATTTGGGGGTTATGTTCATTTTGAAGATCGATAAAAATAAATTTTTGTGGCTATAGAAAACGGGATTCTATGTCAACAAAAAAAAAAAAAAAAGAAATCGAAATTTAGGTGTCAATAGAACAAGGGGGGGGTCTAAAAGATAAAAGAATTCTATAAATCTATATATATAGAAGTCATCCACACCCTCTTTTTTTATTTCATTAATTGAATTTCGTTTGTTGATTAAGGAAAAGTTCCATAAAAACACCTGTCTTTTTTGAAATATCCTGAACAGTTCTTGTAGGTTGATCGCCCTGTTCAAGGAAATAAAGAATAACAGGAATATTTAAATAGGTTTGTTTGGTTCTTTATTGGATCATAAAAACACACTTTCCGAAGATCTCTTCCCTCTCTTCGGGATCGAATATCAATTGCAACGATTCGATAAATGGCTCGTTGGGATAGATATAGACAAACAATACCCCCCCCAAAAATGTACTAAGAGGTTTTCTCCTCGTACGGTTCGAGAAAATTCAAAATAAATAATGTCAATGTCTATGTATAAAATTATATGATTTTAAATAGATCAAAAAAATCATCAAATCAATTAGACTATGATTTAAGTAGTTTTTTTCTTATTTTTTTATTTCTGAAAAAAGAACTCCTCGTATTCGCAACCTCATAACTCAAATTGAATAACTTTCAAATAACTCAAAAGAAAACAAAACCCTCAGCTTAGAATATTTTATTTCATTTATTGAGTGATCTCGACCCCCCTGCCTGTCTTCTTTAGAATCTATTTTTTCTTCATTCTAAGCGAATTGTTGAGACAATTCTAAATTGGTATTTACTTGTTCCAGGATCCTTTAGCTTTTCCTTGAATCATTGGGTTTAGACATTACTTCGGGGATCTTAAATCGTTTCAAAAATGGCAACAACATACCATTTGATTTTTTTCTCTCAAAGAATCATACAAATAGAAGATTGATTCCCGTAAATACACTTTTGATCGAACTAGTTTTACCAATTCCAACAAATTTGACTTTTTTTTTGAACAATGAATCAACTCGAGCTCCATCATGTACTTACTATTTACATCATCAATCCCTCTCCCGCCCCCCGCGAGTTCTAGTGGAACAGAACAAACGATGTCGAGCCAGGAGCACCCCGATTTCGAGATATTAGAATAAGTAGCGGATGTAAGAATCCACAGCTAATCTAATCATGTCTTTCAAGTCGCACGTTGCTTTTTACCACATCGTTTTAAACGAAGTTTTATCATAACATTCCTTTAGTTTGGATCCGGTATGTAATTGATTCAATTATCAATTATGAAATCGTGAATAGTCATTGATTCAATCGATACATAATAATCTATCCTTTTTAGATAGAGGTTTTCCTTCTATATGAATGGACAATTTCGAAAGTGAGGAAGTCTAAAAAAAATTCAAATTAATTCGATATTGTATGAATAGATTGTCTATTCTATTTGGATAGTTTATAAAATATTAAAAATAAATTTCTTCAAAAAGATACAAAAAAATATTAGAAATAAAAAAAAAAAATAGAAATATGAAATAATAATAAGAAATCTATTTTTAATAAAAATAAAATCTATTTTTTTTATTTATTATGCAATTATCCACAGGGATTACAATAAAAACAATAAAAAGGAAAAAGGGTTAATGTTTATTCTGATATACAATTTGTATTCAAATAGAATATCCACCATGACTGGATATTCTGCTCTGGGACGGAAGGATTCGAACCTCCGAATAGCGGGACCAAAACCCGTTGCCTTACCGCTTGGCCACGCCCCATTTTCGATTCGACACTAATAAACACTATTATAAATATTGGTTGTTCGTCAATTCCAGTTCAAAAATATCTATAGAAATGGAATAAAAAATTGTTGCTAGGATTTTAATATGCGTAGATGTAGAATTTGAATTAAACTGAAATTATTGATCATTACATAGAATTCAATTAAGATATTGTATGAAAGTATGATTTGATTTCTTCTATTTTTTTTTTTTTTTCAGAATGAAAAGATTTTGAACTGGATAAGTTCAAATTAAAGAAGGATGGGGGAGGGGGTTGGCCTTATTTGATTTGATTCATTTTTTTTTTTTTTTTTAGTATTGCTAATTTATTACTATTAATTAATATCAAAATGATTTCGAATATTATTATATATTCGAAATCATTTTTTATATTTAGAATTTTTAGAATATAGAATTGATTAAAAATTATAATCAAAATCAAATTATACATATATATATACATATCTAATACAAATAAAAAAAATTATAAAAATAAAAAAGCAAAAATACAATTAATTTTCTTAAAGAACAAAATGTTTGTTATGTTTAATATCTTTAGTTTGGTCTGTATTTGTATTCACTCTACCTTTTATTCAAGTCATTTTTTCTTGGCGAAATTACCCGAAGCCTACGCTTTTTTAAATCCAATTGTAGATATTATGCCAGTAATACCTGTACTCTTTTTTCTCTTAGCTTTTGTTTGGCAAGCTGCTGTGAGTTTTCGATGAGATCTTTAATTTGAATAATGTCCTAAAAAATTTATAATTTAATTTTTATTCGAAAACAAGAATTCGAACATTTTAACAATTTATAAGATCAGATAAGTCTTATAGTGTGAATCCTTGATTCACATATTGAAATTTTTGGATAGACAAGATTTTTCTCTTGGCCATCTCATCATTTCCCGATTCTTACGTTTTTTCCATTGAGAAATTCCAATCCTATTACCTATTATTAGATTTGAGTCCATCACCAGTACCTAGATTGTGGATATGAAAGAAAATTTTTGGTAATAGTAATAAAGGGATCGACTCTTACTACAAATAAATTTCCGAATTTTTTTCTATTTCCTCGAAAACACTTCATTTCTTAGAAACTTAGTATCAAAAGAAACATAATGTGTAATATAAGAGAATCTATTCTCTTTCTCTGTCGTTTTTCATTTTTTTTTTTAATTTAATTTCATTATCTTGGAGATTTTGTAATGCTTACTCTAAAACTATTTGTTTATACGGTAGTTATATTCTTTGTTTCTCTTTTCATCTTCGGATTCCTATCTAACGATCCAGGACGTAATCCAGGACGTGAAGAATAAAAAAAGATTTTTGGTTTTCTGTGTTTTTCTTGCTTGGGCTGGATTTTGTTTGAAATATTTTTAGGATTTTATCTATTTGACATCTTTAACTAGTAAATAAACTAGAGGAAGTAAAAAAAATCAAACAAGGAAAACAAAAAAAGCTCCATAAGTTCAAAAAAAGACCAAATCATCAACGGAGAGAGAGGGATTCGAACCCTCGGTAAACAAAAAGCCTACATAGCAGTTCCAATGCTACGCCTTGAACCACTCGGCCATCTCTCCCCTCTTGCATAATGATTATGGCCCAGAAACCGGGTGATAAGTCATTCATATTCCATTTTTTGGATAGACGCATACAATCAATTCGAACTATCAAAATAGAAATAAAAAGTTTTTATCAAAAAAACCTTCTTCGAGTCCGTAGGATAAACAAATTTTTTTAATGAGTCTGTTTTTACGTTATTTCGTACGGTATTTACAATTCCTTTGTTTGTGAGATTATTTTCTTTTCTCGCGCGATAAATAAATTATAGAATGGATTGCTACCTATGCCCAGATCTCGGATAAATGGAAATTTTATTGATAAGACCTTTTCAATTGTAGCCAATATCTTATTACGAATAATTCCGACAACTTCAGGAGAAAAAGAGGCATTCACTTATTACAGAGATGGTGCGATTTGATTATCTTTTTTTTTTTTTACATTTACCGATCCCAGTCGATCCCAGTCTTAGTAAAAAGACACATTCTTCGGAGAGAAAGAAAAAAAATTGAAAAAACCTACGCTTGCTGAAGGTGAAATTTGTAAATAAAACGATTAATTCCTTCTGTCGTGTATCCCCGATTAATGCAGCCTCATATGCTTCAATTTTAGGTTTTTTTTTTAGTATTAAGCGAAAGGTTATACCTATACCTAAGGGAGTTAGGTCAACCCCACTCCACTAGTACCAATAGGCGGCCTGGGGGAAGAAGCACTACGCTTAGGAATCGACAACACGACGAAAGAAAACTTTGTAAAAAAAAAAATACCCTTCCTTTCGGGATCGGGACTAACAAGAATGGTTGGGACAACAAACATCCATCTCGTTCGTATTTTGGATACCCGTATAACCATCGAAGACTGTTGAAGTGACTAATTCCGGGAAATTAAGCGGCGTCGAGGACAAAGAAATTGTTGGAGTTACCTTCTTTTTTTATCAAGTACCAACATACTTGATGTTAAGAAAAGATCTTTTACAGGAAGGTTGGCTAGAGATTTCTTGTAAAAACACTAGCCCTGCTCAGTTGATAATGAGAATACTGCAATCTTTTTTGATTCTATGTATTTATTTTTTATCATTATACACATAAACGAGGAGCCGTATGAGGTGAAAATCTCATGTACGGTTCTGGAACGGAGATTCTTTGAACTGAATGACGACCGTAACGGATGTCGGCTCAATCGGAAGGAAATTATGCGGAAGCTTTACAGAATTATTATGAGGCTATGCGACTGGAAATTGATCCCTATGATCGAAGTTATATACTTTATAATATAGGCCTTATCCACACAAGTAATGGAGAACATACGAAAGCTTTAGAATATTATTTTCGGGCACTCGAACGAAACCCCTTCTTACCTCAAGCTTTTAATAATATGGCCGTGATCTGTCATTACGTGCGACTATCTCCACTATAGAAAGAAAAAAAAAAAAGAAAAGAACGAGCAAATTCCGCTAAGAAATACTAAAAAAAATAGGCTTTCTACATATATATCGTCCAAAACAACGATTTTTATCAGCTGTAGCAAAAAAAACTTCATAGAAGTCGAAATATGAAGAAATAGATATGCCTAGATACTTTTTTCTATGGATAGATAAAAGGATCTAATTGATAGAGGAAGCACCGTAAAGATACATTAGCGAGGTTTTGGACCGATACAATACAATAAGAACTGCTTACTTATATCATGATAGAAAAGTAAAGTTAGGAATCCACTTATGTAATAAAGTCGATCCCCTAGGTTTTGAGCAGCGGTGTAGTATCAGATCCTCAAGATAGTAAGTCTTTTCTTCATAAGAAAGAAAAAACTTTTTCAAGGATTCTATAGAAATTGATATATCATATATGAAAGTATATGATATATGAAATCGAGATAGTTACCTTTCAGAAAATTATAATCAGAGTGTTAATGCCGATGCTTTATTCTTCTGAAGGTAGGAGAAAAGATAAAACTATAAAAAGGAAATGAAATTCTTTAGTAATATGAATCAAAATTCAAGTTTGAAA